AATGAAGTGCCTGATTAAAGGGTTATCTTGATAGGATAAATTAAATACTGACCATAGTATCTTCATTAACAATACTAAAATCTACCGTCCCCCTAGATCCAAAGTATTAAAATCAGTATTAATTATAAGTCTTAGCATGAAATAGATTCCTATATAATAAATAAAAGTACGTACACATTTAATAGGATTAAACTATTTCCCCAAGCATCAAAAGCTTATGTACCTCTTATACTAAAATGTATAATGTACCAAAAAAGGTAAGCTAAGCTAAGCTTCTGGGTTCATACCCCATCAATAAAGGTACAAGTCCTTTTCTTTTTAATTATTAAAAATGTAAATATAATTGTATTTTTAAGATCACTAATTGCAGGAACAATAATTTCTATTTCATCAAATTCCTGAATTGGAGCATGGATAGGCCTTGAAATTAACTTAATGTCATTTATTCCTCTGTTATCTAGTAGTAAAAATATAACAACTACAGAATCGGCTTTAAAATATTTTCTTGTACAAGCTCTGGCATCAAGAATTCTATTATTTGCAATTATATCGATATTAACAAATTTGAATTCAAATTTAATCTTTATAAAATTACTCCTAAACTCCTCCCTACTTATTAAAATTGGAGCTGCTCCCTTCCATTTCTGATTTCCAGAAGTAATGGAAGGAATTTCATGAATAATAAGATTTATCTTAATAACTTGGCAAAAAATTGCCCCTTTTATTCTTATTTCATACTGCTTAGAGTTAAACTTTACTTATATTATTATCTTAATGAGAATTATTTTAGGGTCAATCGGAGGGCTTAATCAGACTAATCTTCGAAGTTTAATAGCTTACTCATCTATTAACCACATTGGATGAATATTAAGAAGATTATTTATTTCAAATAAATTTTGACTAATTTATTTCATGTTTTATACTTTAATCTCATTATCTATTGTCACTATATTCTCAAAAATAAACATTTTCTATTTTAATCAACTATACTCAGCCGCTAATAATGAACCAATTTTAAAATTCCTCATATTCTGTAACTTCTTATCATTAGGGGGATTACCCCCTTTTACAGGATTCCTGCCAAAATGAATCATCATTCAAAATCTTGCAATTAATAATATATTCTTAGTATCAATAATAGTAACATTCACATTACTTACCTTATTTTTCTACGTTCGTATTACTTACTCAGCATTCACAATTAATTCATCTTTAATATCATGGAATAAATTTAAATTAATTAAAATAAATTTAGTATCCATTTTAATAAATTTCTTCTCAATTTTTTTATTAATTTCCGCTACCATGATATTCGATATTTTATAATAAGCTTAAGAACTTTTTATTCACCTTTAAATTTGCAATTTAAAATCATTAATTTATGAATATTAAGCTAAGATATCTTTATAAAAGAAGGTTTTAAGTTAAAAAAACTAATAGCCTTCAAAGCTGTAAATATAGGATATTCCTTTAAATCTTAATTTTGGTAAGAAAGATTTTATATCTTATAAATAAATTTACAGTTTAACGCCTAATAACTTCAGCCACCTTACCTTTGCGACAATGATTATTCTCAACTAACCATAAAGATATTGGAACATTATATTTTTTATTTGGAGTATGATCTGGTCTTGTGGGAACAAGTCTTAGATTATTAATCCGAGCCGAATTAGGTCAACCTGGTTCCCTTATTGGAGATGACCAAATCTATAATGTTATTGTAACAGCTCATGCCTTCATCATAATTTTTTTTATAGTAATACCCATCATAATTGGGGGATTTGGAAATTGATTAGTTCCATTAATACTAGCTGCACCAGATATAGCATTCCCTCGAATAAATAATATAAGATTCTGATTACTTCCTCCTTCATTAACCCTTCTCCTCGCGTCAAGAATTGTAGAAAGAGGAGCAGGAACAGGATGAACAGTATACCCCCCACTATCAGCAGGAATTGCACATGCGGGGGCTTCAGTAGATTTAACTATTTTTAGTTTACACCTTGCTGGTGTATCCTCAATTCTTGGGGCTGTAAACTTTATTACTACAGTGATTAACATACGATTATCATATATAACTCTTGACCGAATACCACTGTTTGTTTGATCTGTTATAATTACAGCTATTCTTCTTCTTTTATCTTTACCTGTTTTAGCCGGAGCAATCACAATATTATTAACTGATCGTAATCTAAACACATCATTTTTTGACCCAGCAGGGGGAGGAGACCCAATTCTTTATCAACACTTATTTTGATTCTTTGGCCATCCAGAAGTTTATATTCTAATTTTACCAGGATTTGGTATAATTAGCCATATCATTGCTCAAGAAAGAGGTAAAAAGGAAACATTCGGGGCACTGGGGATAATTTATGCAATATTAGCTATTGGATTATTAGGGTTTGTAGTATGAGCCCACCACATGTTCACCGTGGGAATAGATGTTGACACACGAGCCTACTTTACCTCTGCAACTATAATTATTGCTGTACCTACTGGTATTAAGGTATTTAGATGATTAGCTACTTTACACGGAAGTCAATTCAATTATTCGCCCGCTTTACTGTGAGCATTAGGTTTTGTATTTTTATTCACTGTAGGCGGATTAACAGGAGTAGTTCTTGCCAATTCATCAATTGATATTATTCTTCATGACACATATTATGTTGTAGCACACTTCCACTATGTATTATCTATAGGTGCTGTATTTGCAATTATAGGGGGATTTATTCACTGATATCCATTATTTACGGGATTAACAATAAATAATTTATGATTAAAAATTCAATTTTTAGTAATATTTGTAGGTGTAAATTTAACATTCTTTCCTCAACACTTCCTAGGTTTAAGAGGAATGCCACGACGTTATTCTGACTACCCAGACGCTTACACCTCATGAAATATCTTGTCCTCAATAGGTGCAATTATTTCATTTGTAGGAGTACTATTCTTCTTTTTTATTTTATGAGAAAGAATGTACTCCCAACGAATAATTATTTTTCCTACACAATTAAATACATCAATTGAATGATTACAAAACTACCCTCCAGCAGGGCACAGATATTCAGAACTCCCCATTCTAACTAATTATCTAATATGGCAGAATAGTGCAATAATTTTAAGCATTATATATAAAGGTTTACCTTTTATTAGAAAATGGCAACATGATCAAATTTCTCCTTACAAAATAGAGCATCTCCTCTAATAGAACAATTAATTTTCTTTCATGATCACACCCTTCTCATTCTTACCATAATTACAGTAATAGTAGGATATCTTATATTAACACTGTTTTTCAATAAATTTATTAACCGGTATCTTCTAGAAGGTCAAACTATTGAAATTATCTGAACTATTTTACCCGCAATTACTTTAATTTTTATTGCACTACCGTCCCTCCGATTATTATATCTTCTTGATGAAATTGATAATCCTTCAATCACGTTAAAAACAATTGGACATCAATGATATTGAAGTTATGAATATTCAGATTTCATTAATGTAGAATTTGACTCATACATAATTCCTACAAATGAATTACCAATAAGAGGTTTTCGACTACTTGATGTAGACAACCGAACTACTTTACCTATAAATACCCAAATCCGGGTATTAGTAACAGCGGCAGATGTTCTTCATTCATGAACAGTACCTTCATTTGGTGTAAAAGTTGATGCTACACCAGGTCGTCTTAATCAGACTAACTTCTTTGTAAGACGACCTGGTGTATTTTTCGGACAATGTTCTGAAATCTGTGGTGCAAACCATAGATTTATACCTATTGTAATTGAAAGTGTACCTATAAAAATTTTTGTTGAGTGAATTAAAAAAAATTCATCATTAGATGACTGAAAGCAAGTAATGGTCTCTTAAACCAAACTATAGTAAATTAGCACTTACTTCTAATGAAAAAGTTAGTTAAAAAAATAACATTAATATGTCATATTAAAATAATTAGTTTAATCTAATACTTTTTGATTCCACAAATAAGACCTTTATCTTGATGAATCCTATTTATATTTTTTATTATTATACTAGTCATAATCTGCATCATAAATTACTTTGTGTCAGTTAAAAAACCTAATAATAATTTAATTCATGAATTAACATTCAAAAAAAAAATTATAAATTGAAAATGATAAGTAATCTATTCTCAATATTTGATCCTTCAACAAGAATTATAAATATATCATTAAACTGATTAAGATCAGTTATTGGACTAATCATCATCCCAATACCTTACTGACTAATCCCTACACGATTCCATATTCTTTGATTTAATATTTTATATACTCTTCATAAAGAATTTAAAACACTACTAGGCCCTTCTGGAAAAAGAGGGAGAACGTTTATTTTTGTTTCTTTATTCTCTTTTATCATATTTAACAACTTCATGGGACTATTTCCTTATGTATTCACTAGAACAAGCCATATAGTAATAACATTATCATTAGCACTACCCCTATGATTAAGATTTATAATTTATGGGTGAACAAATCATACCACTCATATATTTGCTCACTTAGTACCACAAGGTACACCAGCAGCTTTAATACCATTTATAGTATGTATTGAAACAATTAGAAATCTAATTCGACCCGGAACATTAGCCGTACGATTAGCAGCAAATATAATTGCAGGACATTTATTACTAACACTGCTAGGAAGAACAGGCACCTCAATAAGATTAATTATATTAAATATTCTAATCATTGCACAAATTGCTCTACTAATACTAGAATCGGCCGTAGCAATTATTCAATCATATGTATTTGCTGTTTTAAGAACTTTATACTCAAGAGAAGTAAACTAAACTAATGTCAACACAAAACCACCCATACCACTTAGTTGATTACAGACCTTGACCTCTTACAGGTGCACTAGCAGCTATAATTACAACTTCAGGAATAGTAAAATGATTCCATATATATGATAGATCTCTACTAATTCTCGGTAACACAATTATAATCCTGACAATAATTCAATGATGACGAGATGTTATTCGAGAAAGAACTCTTCAAGGACTCCATACATCCAATGTAATTTCAGGTTTACGATGGGGAATAATTTTATTTATCGTTTCTGAAATCTTTTTTTTTGTTAGATTTTTCTGAGCATTCTTTCACAGTAGACTATCCCCTACAGTAGAAATTGGATTAATATGACCTCCAATAGGAATTATCCCATTCAATCCTGTAGAAATTCCCCTATTAAACACAGTAATCCTATTATCATCAGGAGTAACTATCACATGGGCTCATCATAGATTAATAAATAATAATTATACACAAACAGCTCAAGGACTATTTTTCACCATTTTATTAGGACTATATTTCACCATACTTCAAGCATATGAATATGTTGAAGCACCCTTTACCATTGCAGACTCAGTATATGGTTCAACATTTTTTATAGCTACGGGTTTTCATGGGCTTCATGTGATTATTGGGACAACATTTTTATTAGTATGTTTTATTCGTCATATTAATTTCCACTTCTCATCAAACCACCATTTTGGGTTCGAGGCAGCCGCGTGATATTGACATTTTGTCGATGTTGTATGATTATTTCTTTACATCTCTATCTACTGATGAGGTAGATAATAAATAATTTATATAGTATATAAAGTATATTTGACTTCCAATCAAACGGACTAAATAATTTTAGTATAAATAATTATTAAAATTTTCTCAATATCTTTAATTATTATATTTATTAGAATAATCGTTATATCATTAGCTTCAATCATATCAAAAAAATCATTTTATGACCGAGAGAAAAATTCCCCTTTCGAATGTGGATTTGATCCAAAATGCTCAGCCCGGGTACCTTTTTCTTTGCATTTTTTCCTAATTGCTATTATTTTTCTTATTTTCGATGTTGAAATTGCTCTATTACTACCAATTTTTATTATTATAAAATTTTCTAACGTAACAATATGGTTATTCACAACAATTTTATTTATTATAATCTTACTAATTGGACTTTATCATGAATGAAATCAAGGTGCTTTAGAATGAACTAATTGGGATTATAGTTAAACATAACATTTGATTTGCACTCAAAAAGTATTGATTAAATCAATTTTTCTCAAGTTTGAAGTGAATAATCACAATTAGTTTCGACCTAATATTATTGGTATAAATATACCCAAACTTTTTTTTAAAAATTAACTGAAACCAAAATTAGAGGTATATCACTGTTAATGATAAAATTGAATAAATTATTCCAGTTAAAGAAATATGTTGAACAAGAAAAAGCTGCTAACTTTTTTCTTTAGTGGTTTAATTCCATTAATATTTCTATTTATATAGTTTAAATAAAACTTTACATTTTCATTGTAAAAATAAAACTTTAGTTTTTATAAATAAATTTATTTAAAAGTAAATAATACTACCTTGACATCTTCAATGTCAAACTCTAAATTAAGCTATTTAAATATAAAGACAATACAATTAAAATAATAATTCACATAACAAAAAATAATAAATAAATCCTAAAATTATTATAATAAACAAAAGAATTAACCTTTGATAAATTAGAAAAAATTCTATAAATAGACTGTGCACCATAATATTCATTTCAACCTTGATCAACATTTTTAGTAACAAAACTGCCTAAACGTAAACTTAAATAATTTAAATAAGAAGTTGATAAAGTTGGTATAAATCATATATTGCCAAAAAAATTTGTTAAATTATATATATTTATATTAAATATGTTTCAACTAATCCTAAATTGAAATAGTTCATACCCTAATAAACCACCAACCAATCTTACTAACAAAGTTAAAAATTTTAATTCTAAAGGTAAACAAATTATATAAGGTGTAGGAATAATTAATCAACTTAAAAGGCTACCACCCATAATTGCTAAAAATAATAAACCCAATATACCTTTTAATATAACCCAATACCCATCACCAACACTATGTAAAGAGTAAAAATTAAATTCACCTGTTAGTGAATAATATATTAAACGTATAGAATAACAGACAGTAAGGCCAGTAGATAAAAAATATAAAATAAAAATTAATAAATTTACATCTCTTATTAATAAAAGTTCAAGAATCATATCCTTTGAATAAAACCCAGCTAAAAAGGGTAATCCGCATAAAGCCAAATTGGCAACATTTAAGCAAGAACAAGTTAAAGGTATTATCTGAACTAAATTACCTATGTAACGAATATCTTGAGTATTCTTTATGTTATGAATCACTGAACCTGCACATATAAATAATAAAGCTTTAAACAATGCATGTCTTAATAAATGAAAAAATGCTAAATTAAAATATCCTATAGAAAGAATTCTCATTATTAATCCTAACTGTCTTAAAGTTGATAATGCAATAATTTTTTTTAAATCAAATTCATAATTAGCCCCTAAACCAGCTATAAACATTGTTAAAACAGATATTAGTAGCAAAAATTTACTTAAAAAAGTATCTATAAATGAAAAATTAAATCGAATTAATAAATAAACACCAGCAGTAACCAAAGTAGAAGAATGAACTAAAGCAGACACAGGTGTAGGGGCAGCTATAGCCGCTGGAAGTCAAGAAGAAAATGGAATTTGTGCTCTTTTAGTTATTGCCGCTAAAACTACTAAAAAAGAAATTAAACTTATAATATAATCAGTTTTCATACACTCCAAATAAAAAATATAATTTCAACTACCATAATTTAATATCCATGCAATAGATAATAACAAAGCCACATCACCAACACGATTAGTTAAAGCCGTAATTATACCAGCATTATAAGACTTAATATTCTGATAATAAATTACCAAACAGTAAGAAACCAACCCTAACCCATCTCAACCCAATAAAATTCTTACTAAATTAGGTGAAATAATTAAAAAAACTATAGACAAAACAAACATTAAAACTAAAATAATAAAACGATCTAAATTCTCATCTCCAGCTATATAATCATCACTATAATAAATTACTATACAAGAAATGAATAAAACAAAACTTATAAACAACAAGGATATTCAATCCAACAAAATAGTTATTACAAAAGAAGAAGAATTTAATGTTAAAATCTCCCACTCCAAGAAAACAACCAAATCATTAATAATAAAGTATAAACAATAAAAAAATAACAATAATGAAAATAATAATAAAAAAATAAAAGAAATTAAACAAATTGATAAAATTATTTAAAATGAAATCTCATATCATTGACACCACAAATCAATATTTTAAATTAAACTATCTAAATAAATTCAAAACATTCTTAATTCACTTTTTAAAAATAAAACATTTAAAGGAAGTCAATGTAATATTAACAAAATAAATTCTCGTAAATTTCCATTAAAACTACTATACATCCCCGAATAAAATTCACCATGCTGGCTATAAGAATACAAATATAAAGTATAAGCAGCTCTAAAAAAAGATAATAAGGCCAACATAAATATAGTAAATCAAGATCAGCCAATTAAGCTATTCAATAATCTAATTTCACCTAACAAATTTAATGAAAAAGGGGCAGCTATATTTGATGATCTTAATAAAAATCATCACAAACACATTCTAGGTATAAAATTCATCATTCCCTTATTAACAAATAAACTGCGGCTGCCTCTTCGTTCGTAACTAATATTAGCCAAACAGAACAATCCTGAAGAACATAAACCATGACCAATTATCAACGCATAAGAACCATAATAACCTCATCTATTTATTGTTATAATTCCCGCAATAACTATTCTTATATGAGAAACTGATGAATAAGCAATTAAAGATTTTATATCAACTTGACGAAGACAAATTAATCTAACCAAAAAACCCCCTAACAAAGAAATTACTACTCAAACAAAATTTAGCTTTATTCCAATTAATCTAATTAATTTCATTACACGCAATAAACCATAACCACCCAACTTCAATATAATACCAGCCAAAATTATTGACCCAGAAATGGGTGCTTCAACATGTGCTTTAGGTAATCACAAGTGTACTAAAAATATTGGTATTTTAACTAAAAAAGCAAATAAAATTCCTAAATAAAAAAGAAAATTAAAAGAAAAACTCTCAATAAATATATAATAATTCAATCTAAATATATTATTATATAAATAAAAAATTCTTACTAACATAGGCAAAGAAGCAAATAAAGTATAAAACAATAAATAAATTCCAGCTTGTAAACGCTCTGGTTGATAACCCCAACCTACAATTAAAAATAATGTAGGAATTAAACTAGACTCAAAAAAAACATAAAAATAAAATAAATTTAAAGAAGAAAATGTCAAAAACAATATTAATAAAAGAATGATTAAACTTAATATAAAAAATATAACCGAATAATTATAATGATAAATAGACTCTCTTGCAGTAATTATTAAAGAACAAATTCATAATCTTAATAAAATTAACCCATAAGAAATTAAATCCATTCCTATAAAATATCTCAAATAATTAAACAACCAAGTTGGTTGTACTACAAACATAAATATAAATCTACATAAAAAAAGTATAAAATGAACCAACCAATATGAATTCCTCATAAAAGATAAAGGGATTATAAAAAAAATAAAAAATATAAATTTTATCATTTTAATAAAGTCTTCTAAAAGACTGAAAATAATCATTACCATGAGTTCGAACCATTCCTACCAAAATTCCTAATCCCAAAGCACCCTCACAAACTCTGAATGTCAAAAAAATTATAGAAAAAAAAAATTCATAATTATAATTTATCAAAAAAATAATTATTATAAAAAATAAACTAACCACAATAAATTCTAAACTAATTAACATTCTAAGCAAATGCTTACGCTTTAAACTATATGACAAACAACCACAAATAAATATAATAATTATAAAACAAAAATTTATTATCATCAGTTTTAATAGTTTAATAAAAACATTGGTTTTGTAAACCAAAAATAAGATTTACCTTTTAAAACTTCAGAGAAAAAGAAAACTCCTTTTCAATAATTCCCAAAATTATTATTTTAAATAAACTACTCTCTGAAATTATATTTTTATTAAACGTTTTAAACATAATCTTATCAATAAACTTCATTCAAATCAAACATCCTTTAGCTATGGGGTTAATACTACTTTTACAAACAACAATTGTAAGAATAATCTGTGGACTATATGCACACTCATACTGATTTGCATACATTCTTTTTCTGATTATATTGGGGGGTATATTAGTTTTATTTATCTATATAACCAGACTAGCCTCAAATGAAATATTTTCATTTTCAATAAATAATTTCTTAATATCAACAATAATTATAATAGTTATAATAATATTAATTATTTCAATTATAGATAAAACAATTTGAACAAATAGAAATTATGAAATAATTAAAATAAACACTAATACAAATTTTATATTCCAAGAAAATGAAATTAATTTAATTAAACTGTATAATAACCCCACAATAAACATTACTATTATAATAATAAATTACCTGCTACTCACCCTAATTATCATCGTTAAAATTACTAAAATAAATTACGGACCTTTACGACAAATAAACTAATGATAAATAAACCAATACGATTGCACCATCCATTATTTAAAATTGCAAATAACGCACTAGTAGATCTCCCCGCTCCTCTAAATATTTCTGCATGATGAAATTTTGGATCTCTATTAGGACTTTGCTTAGTCATTCAAATCATAACCGGACTATTCCTAGCTATACATTACACAGCAAGAATCGACTTAGCTTTTAATAGAGTAACCCATATTATCCGAGATGTAAATTATGGGTGGATTATCCGAACATTACACGCAAATGGTGCCTCATTCTTCTTTATTTGTATTTACTTACATATTGGACGAGGATTATATTACGGATCATACTTATTTACACATACATGAATAGTTGGAGTTATTATCCTATTCCTGGTAATAGCAACTGCATTTATAGGTTATGTTCTTCCATGAGGACAAATATCATTTTGAGGGGCAACTGTCATCACAAATCTGTTATCAGCCATTCCTTACTTAGGAACAACACTTGTTCAATGATTATGGGGAGGGTTTGCTGTTGACAATGCGACTCTAACACGATTTTTTACTTTCCACTTTCTTTTACCATTTATTGTAGCTGCAGCTACAATAATTCATTTACTATTTCTTCACCAAACAGGATCAAATAATCCATTAGGAATTAATAGAAATATAGATAAAATCCCCTTTCATCCATACTTCTCATTTAAGGATATTATTGGATTTATTATTTTAACAATAGCATTAATTATAATTAGATTATACTCACCATACGGACTTGGAGATCCAGATAATTTTATTCCCGCTAATCCTCTGGTTACACCAGTCCATATTCAACCAGAATGATATTTTCTATTTGCATACGCAATTTTACGATCGATTCCGAATAAATTAGGAGGAGTAATTGCCCTAGTTATATCAATTGCTATTCTATTTATTATACCATTTTACTTTATAAGAAATTTTCGAGGACTACAATTTTATCCAATCAACCAAATTATATTTTGATTTATAGTAACAACAGTAATTCTACTTACATGAATTGGGGCCCGCCCAGTAGAAGACCCTTATATTATAACAGGTCAAATTCTAACAGTAACTTACTTTCTATATTACCTAATTAATCCTATTATTCACAAAACATGAGATAAATTAATTTACTAATTAATGAGCTTGAACAAGCATATGCTTTGAAAGCATAATATAATAGTAAAATCTATTATTAATTTTTTATACTAAATAAATTTAACTAAACGAAAACAGACATAATAAAAACCTTTAAACCTACAAAAAAAACAAGAATATTTAAAGATAAAGGAAGATAGCTTTTTCAAGCCAAATACATCAACTTATCATAACGATAACGAGGTAAAGTGCCTCGAACCCAAAGAAATAAAAAAGAAATTAAAAGAAGCTTAATGTAAAATAATATAGTTAATATTCCAGAACCTAAAAAAATAACAGAAAAAAGCATACTTATAAAAAGAATTCTAGCATATTCTGATAAAAAAATAAGAGCAAACCCTCCTCTTCTATATTCCACATTAAAACCAGAAACTAATTCAGATTCACCTTCGGCAAAATCAAAAGGGGTACGATTAGTTTCTGCCAATATTGAAGTAATTCAAGCTAAAAAAATAGGAAAAAACAAAAACATAAATCATAAATTATACTGATAAACCTCAAATAATAATAAATTATAACCGCCAATTATAATAACTAAAGAAAGTAATAATAAAGCTATTCTTACCTCATATGAAATAGTCTGAGCAACAGCACGAAGCCCACCTAACAAAGCATAATTAGAATTGGATGATCAACCTGCAATCATGACAGTATAAACACCTATACTAGTACAACATAAAAAAAATAACAATCCCAAACCAAATCTATACAAATTTGTTACATAGGGGGCAACTATCCAAACTAACAAAGAAAGAAACAAACTAATAATAGGAGAAAAATAATATCTCAAATAATTAGATATAATAGGATAAGTCTGCTCCTTGGTAAACAACTTAATAGCATCTCCAAAAGGCTGAACAATACCACAAAACCCAACCTTATTCGGGCCCTTACGGATTTGAATATAACCTAGAACCCTCCGCTCTAAAAGAGTCAAAAAAGCAACACCAACTAAAACCATAACAATCAAAATTAATCTTCTTAATAAAACAACCAACAAATCAAATAAATATATTATTACCTGTAATATAAATTTATTACATTAATGAATTCTAAATTCAACGCACTATTCTGCCAAAGTAATACAAATTAATTTTATTCAAAAATATAAAATATAATTTTAGTAATTGGTCCTTTCGTACTAAATCACAAAAAAATAATTGAGGATAGAAACCGACCTGGCTCACGCCGGTCTGAACTCAAATCATGTAAAGATTTAAAGGTCGAACAGACCTACATCTTAAAGCTGCTGCACTTTAAAGTTTCCTTAATTCAACATCGAGGTCGCAAACTTTATTATCAATATGAACTATCCAATAAAATAACGCTGTTATCCCTAAGGTAACTTATTCTTATAATCAATAAAAATGGATCATAAAACCATTAATCAATGTTTAAAATATGAAAAGTTATTTTAATTTTCATGTCACCCCAACAAAATATTAATAAATATATTAAAAATTATAAACCCATAATAAAAACATATTTAATAACATAAAGATCTATAGGGTCTTCTCGTCCTTCAATAAAATCTTAGCCTTTTGACTAAAAAGCTAAATTTTTATCATTCTAATAATGAGACAGTATCTACCTCGTCCAATCATTCATACTAGCCTTCAATTAAAAGACAAATGATTATGCTACCTTTGCACAGTCAGATTACTGCGGCCCTTTAAATAATTCAGTGGGCAGATTAGACTTTAAATAATTTTCAAAAAGACATGTTTTTGTTAAACAGGCGGGTAAATTTTTGCTGAATTCCTTATTATTATCTTAAAAAAAATAATAAATTTATAAATAATAATACTAATTTAATCATTATAACTCCTTACTATAATTAAAAAAAATTTTTTGATAAAATTTTAAAAACAAAATAAATTTTAATAAAAAAAAAGTTAATTATAACACTTTATAAAAAGATAAAAATTTCTAATCCTACTTACCATTTCAAAATTATTGCTTATTAAAAATTTTTACAAGCTTATCCCCATAAAAATTACTTATTAATATGATCAAATTAAAAAATTAAAATAACCAATTAAAATAAGCTGAATTAAATTCAACTCTCAAAAAACCAGATATATTCAAAAACGAATAACATTTCACTACTAAATTTACATTTAAAATATCTATAAAACGATAAACCTTAAATAAAATTAGCTCTTTTGAATTCGGGAAACAAAAATAAATTTACCATAATTAATTAACCCTGATACAAAAGGTACTAAAAAAAAATTATACTTTTAAAATAAAAAACATGTAAAAAATTCCATTACTGTACTAATTAACTATAACAAAAAATATCATTTCTATATAATACTAAAAATATTTAATATAAAATTATTTATATTAAAATAAATAATAACAAGAAAAAGTAGTAATTATTAACCTATATCAAACTATATCGAATCGCACGAAAACCTTTTCAATGTAAATGAAATACTTTACTAACAAAGCTTTAATTTGCATTCTAGGTACACTTTCCAGTACACCTACTCTGTTACGACTTATCTTTCTTTAAGGAAAGAGCGACGGGCGATGTGTGCATAGTTTAGAGCTAAAATCAATTAAATAATATAATTTAAATTACTATTAAATCCACCTTCAAATTCATATTTCAATTATTATCCGTTTAAATAAATTTATTGTAATCCATCTCCTCTAAATTATAAGCTACACCTTGATCTGAAATAAATTTTTATTTAAATTTAAGAAAATTATATTCTTATAAAATATTCTGATAACGACGGTATATAAACTTATAAATCTAGTAAAATTTATCGTGGACTATCGATTATGGGACAGATTCCTCTAAAAAGACTAAACTACCGCCAAATTTTTTAAGTTTCATGAACATAACAATTACTACCTCAGTATAAATAATTTACATTTTAAATAATAGGGTATCTAATCCTAGTTTATTTATAAAAATTTAACAGCCTCATTTAACTTACAATATAATTAAAAATAATTAAATTTCACCTAAAGTTATAAAATAAAATATTTAATAATAAATTAACTGCTAACTAAAAAGTTTCACTTGCGCAATTTGTATAACCGCAGATGCTGGCACAAATTTCTCCTACACTAAAATTTTTTACTAAATCTGATTTTAATCAATTTATAATATTAAATACTGCGAATAAAAATAAAAATTCATTAAGAATTAACGTTATTCACACAAAAATTTACATGTAAAACAAAAATTAAATAAAACAAAAGCTAAAATTAAACTTTAAATCATAAATAAAAAAAATGGTTCAATATTGGATAATGATATTATTATCCAATATATTTAAAAAAATAAACGCAAATAAGAACCTCACCCGAAATATATTTCCCCCGAAATATAATATTTTAATAATTATTAATAAAAATGTAACAAAAATAAATACAAATAATAATTTTAATCTAATTAAATTTAATTAGGTAAATCTAAATTAGAAAAAAAAACAAAAACTATAATAAATAATAAAATACAGTACAAAATTTAATCTAACTAATAATTTTATTATTAGTTAAATATAAATAATTATTAAAAAAGGATAGGTATATAAAATTTGTATAACAACTTTATTTTTTTTAAAAAAAGTAAAAGATGGTGCAATAAGATAATTCTCTCTTTTTTTTTCTTTAATTTCAAAAAAGAGAGAATTATCTTATTAAAAGATAAATATTATTTTTAAATGTAATTTTATGTAATTTTTTTTTTCCTTATTAAATATTTACAATATCTATACATATGTATAAATATTTAATAATATATAAATTATTTATACATATACAATTATTTTATTTAATTTAATATTTACAAAAATTTATTATATCAGCAGATTAATTTATAAGCACTCATATTATTAATAAAATATTTTATTATTTCATAATAAAAACTTTTTTTTCTATAAGTATTTATATATCTTCTAGGACGTATGTATTTATAGGCACAGATATATAATTAAATACAACCCATTTAATATTTATTCCATTAATTACATTTCATGCTTCACCAATGTAAAGATAATTATATATTTATAACGAGTAATTAATATATAAATGATTATATTGTTATAAGTATTGTAAATATTTATTAAGTGAACAATTCTAAAAAAGGGTGTACATTTTTATATTTAACTAAATACAAAAATATTATAAATATAAATTAACAAC